TTATCTATGTCACGCCAAATGTTCTATGGATACAAGTTTTTTAATGCTACAAATTCTTATTTTTTTGATTCGGGACCGCGAGAGTTATTTGTTTCGATCTCTATTTTTTTACCAGTAATAGGTATTGGTTTTTACCCGGATTTCGTTCTTTCATTATCAGTTGACAAGGTCGAAGTTATTTTATCTAATTTTTTTTATAGATAGTTTCCATGAAAACTATCTATAAAAAAATACTATGAGTTTCAAAATTGTTCGCTGTACGCTGTACAATGAAAAAAGAAGTATTTTTTCTTGTCTTAAGTTAAGTAAAAAAGTGCAATTTGAACCAGATTCGTTTAATTTTTGTGAGAACCATATGAATCAAGTAGTCTAGTGATTCATATGGTTCTCGCCGACTTACATAAACTTTTTATATATTTTTTTTATATGCCTTGTATCTTGTTGATATTCGTTAGAGACTTTCTTTAGACATTAATATAAATGAACCATAACTGTGTAGCCCGATTCCTAAGAGATTGACCCCAAAGTAGCATATCCAAATTATAAGAAATCCAATAGAAGCCACAACGGCAGAATTTGCAGGGCGCGCTTTTTTATTTGTTCGACTATGTAAATAAATCGCGAATACGGTCCAAGTAATAAATGCCCAAATTTCTTTTGGGTCCCAATTCCAATATGAACCCCATGCCTCATTAGCCCATACTGCTCCCGAAAGAATCCCTATGGTTAAAAAGATAAACCCTATACTAATAACACGATAACCCCAATGGTCCAATTGTTGAATAAATTGGGACCTGTAATAATTTTTAGCAGAAAAAAAATAAGTATTTCCAAAAGCATTGCTTTGGTTATTCATGTATTGAATTTCACCAAAGGCAAAAGATTCATTGAAATTTAATAAATGATTTTTCTTATAAAAAAGTGTTATGTCTTTTCGAAATGTAATGACTAGAAGTGCTACTGATAATAATGATCCGCATAAAAGGGCCGCATAACCCAAGACCATCATACTTACGTGCATTATTAACCACTCAGATTGGAGAGCCGGTACTAATATTTCGGATTGATGGATTTCGGTTAAAAGGCCTGAAGTAGCAAAGCCTTGTGTAAAAAGAGCGCTTGGTGCAGTTATTGCACTTAAATAATTTTTCTTTTTTTTGAAATACGGAACAATATGAATAATGGAGAAACTCCATGAAAGAAAGATTAATGATTCATATAAATTACTTAATGGAAAATGTCCCGAATAAATCCAACGAATGACTAATAATCCTGTTATACAGAAAAAAGTCATGATCATGCCCCTTTTTGACGAATCAGATAGTTTTACGATTTCATCCACGAATAAGGTTATTAAATGAATTGTAATTACAATTGAAACAATCGAAAAGGAAATATGAGTTAATATATGTTCTAAAGTTAAAAATATCATAAAAATTTAAAATATAAAGTAAGGGGGCCCTTAATTATGAAGCGGCAATCAGTATCAGTAATTGAATTTATTATAGAATCTATTTTCTGTTTTTTAGAAGAGGGGATGCCGCCACTCGGACTCGAACCGAGATGCTCTAGCACTGCTTCCTAAGAGCAGCGTGTCTACCAATTTCACCATAGCGGCTTGCTAAAATTTATAATAGCGTATTTCTATTCAATAGTCGAGACTGAAAAAGTCAATTCAATATAATACTTTTTTAAAAAACAATCAAATTGATGAAGAAAAATTTATAAAAATTTTAAGGTTCAGTTTTTTAGTTTAGAGGATCGCTTTTGTTTAACTTGGAACTTTCGTGGATTTTATCCTCTTCTAGAATTGATTCGTTGTAACTAACTAGTTCTACCCCTGGATAGGGGATAGAACTAAAAAAAGGTAAACCCTTAGATCTTGTGTTTTTCGTTAAAAAAAAAACAGAATTTTTTTCTCCGACTTCACCAATAAAAAAATTCGCATTTTGCAAATCATAAGAGTCAAATACAAAAAGAATTTCATATTTATTATATTAGTTCAAAAAAATAGGTAATGGAAATCATTCATTTTCTAGTCGAAATAAAATTTCCCAACCTTTTGAGTTATGGAGATTCAGATTCTCAAAATTTTTTCTTATTTATTTTGATTTGTTTGTCGCACAAAAAAACTTTTTGACTGCCCGGTGGAAAGAGATTTACCCAATGAAAAAGCTTTTAAAGCCGCCCAATATCCTTGCTTTTTCCAAATATTTTTACGAATACGTTTTTTTGATATAGAAGTACGCTTTTTTGGAACTGCCATTTGAAAATTAAGAAATTACTCATTATTCTATTGGATGTGAAAGACATCTATTGTTTTAAAAAAGTGGTTTTTATTTTACTAGTCATTATCTCATTATCTATTTTTTTTATTATATAATATTCTCTTTATAAAAAATCATAAAAAATATTATTTGAAATAGAATAAAGCATTCTTCCAATTAAAATCAAAAATATATATAACTATGTCATCATGTGATTTGTAATTGATCAAGAT